TCATCTCAGGAGTAATTGAATGACGAGGAGCCGTATGAGGTGGAAATCTCACGTACGGTTCCGTATAGTGACGTTGAAGCTGTCGACTATTCCACGACTACACCAAAAAAACCCAACTCTGCCCTACGTAAAGTCGCGAGAGTTCGATTAACCTCCAAGTTTGAGGTAACGGCTTATATACCAGGTATTGGCCATAATTTGCAGGAACATTCGGTGGTCCCCGTGAGAGGCGGAAGGGTCAAAGACCTACCCGGTGTTAGGTATCACATTGTTAGAGGAACTTTAGATGCTGTAGGGGTGAAGGATCGTAAAAAAGGGCGTTCTAGTGCGTTGCAAAACATTGTCACAACTTGTATCATTGCGACGATTCCGTATCAGTTGTTCTGATATGTTCAATGTGTAGCTGACCCAGCATTGCAGGGGGACTGAAGCCTGCTACTACAGAGATTGATAGAGATTAATTACTACCTATCTATTTGTGTGAAACAACTTGGTGTCTAAGGTGTTCTATTCCAGTAAGTTGAGTTTTACCCGGACTCCCGAAAATCTTGGGATGTCTTTTCCTCCTGGAACAGGTTTAGATTACGACCACGGAGATTCAGTGAAGCCTTTATGCACATTTACCGATTGGATTGAGAGACCTACGGACATTCCTAGTAAGATAACTGAATTGCAAGATTTTCCTCTTCTATATCTACACCTCGATTTTTCATTCTTATCCGTGGAATGGGGGAAAACGGATACTCAATATGCAATGAGTAAATATGATTTGCATCTTAAAAAGAATGGTTCAACATCATTTGAATAGTTTAGTTTCCATTCAGTCATGTGGAAAGCTGTATTCGATGAAAGTCGCACGTGCAGTTTGGAGGGAGATCCCCGACTAACTGGTGGATCCACCCTACAATATGGAGTGAAGAAGCCAAAATAGTAGCCTAAGATACCATTGAAATAAAAGAATTGATTGAAATCTGACATATTTAGATTTGTAAACTCGTGTTACATCGGAGCGGTGCAGTGAACAGAAATAGAAATATCGAATCAGATCCAATTTATCGTAATCGATTGGTAAATATGCTAGTCGATCGTATCCTGAAAAACGGCAAGAAATCGCTGGCTTATCATATCTTTTATCAGGCTATGAAGCGGATTAGGTAAAAGACAAATAGGAACCCACTGTCTGTTCTGCGACAGGCGGTGCGCGGGGTAACTCCCGACGTAGTGACAGAAACCAAACGTGTAGGTGGATCAACTTATCGAGTTCCCGTTGAAGTAGTACCGGCAGAGGGAAAAGCTTCGGCTATCCGGTGGTCATTAGTCGCGTGTCGAAGACGCTCAGGTCGAAGTATGGCTTTAAGATCGAGTGATGAATCAATGGATGCTGCCAGAAATTCCGGTAGTGCCATACGGAAGAAAGAGGAGACTCATAAAGTTGCGGAAGCCAACAAAGCTTTTGCCCATTTCCGTTAGTTTCGGATTCGTTCCAACCCACAATATATTCGTTGTGGGTTGGAACCGGGGCACAAACTATCTGGGAATCAGAAGACACTACGAAGGAAGAAATGGTTGAGTGAGGGGTGAACGACGAATAACGGCTGTCTAAGCCACAAGTGGGGATTGGCAACTACTTCTTATTTAGGTTGTTAATTGTTAGACCCTTCCCAATAGGGTGGCGGGGGGGGGGGGGGGGGGGGGGGGTTCCGATGCAGAGTTGCGGAGTGCCTCGCAAAAAGGCTTGACACATGACCAGTTTCTCAGAGACTGAATTTGATTGGGACGCGCATCATGTGGAGTAAAAATTGTTTGAGATATCGAGAAGAAGCCCCCATATCCGGGAATTATGGAGACTCAATCAATTTTGGTTGACACAGATAAGTTTTTGTGATATATTCTAGAATAACAAGCTTACTAGCCTGGGGAATCACTAATTATCTCTTGAAAACCGAAAATTACCATGACCGCAACTTTAGAACGACGCGAAAGCGCAAGCCTATGGGGTCGCTTCTGCGACTGGATCACCAGCACCGAAAACCGTCTTTATATCGGATGGTTCGGTGTCTTAATGATTCCCACCCTGCTAACCGCAACCTCTGTATTCATCATTGCTTTCGTCGCAGCTCCTCCTGTAGATATTGACGGTATTCGCGAACCCGTTTCTGGTTCTTTGTTATACGGTAACAACATTATCTCTGGTGCTATAATCCCTACTTCTGCAGCTATTGGGTTACATTTCTACCCAATCTGGGAAGCAGCTTCCGTCGATGAATGGCTTTACAATGGTGGTCCTTACGAACTTATCGTTCTTCACTTCCTACTTGGTGTAGCTTGCTACATGGGTCGCGAATGGGAACTTAGCTTCCGTCTAGGTATGCGTCCTTGGATCGCTGTTGCGTACTCGGCTCCTGTCGCAGCTGCTGCCGCCGTCTTCTTGATCTACCCAATTGGTCAAGGAAGTTTCTCTGACGGTATGCCTCTAGGCATTTCTGGTACTTTCAACTTCATGATCGTCTTCCAGGCTGAGCACAATATTCTTATGCATCCCTTCCACATGTTGGGTGTAGCTGGCGTATTCGGCGGCTCTCTATTCAGTGCTATGCATGGTTCTTTGGTAACTTCTAGTTTGATCAGAGAGACAACTGAGAATGAGTCTGCTAATGCAGGTTACAAGTTCGGTCAAGAGGAAGAAACCTACAACATCGTAGCTGCTCACGGCTACTTTGGTCGTTTGATCTTCCAATATGCTAGCTTCAACAATTCTCGTTCTCTGCACTTCTTTTTAGCTGCTTGGCCTGTAGTAGGTATTTGGTTCACCGCTTTAGGCATTAGCACTATGGCATTCAACTTGAATGGTTTTAACTTCAACCAATCCGTGGTTGACAGCCAAGGTCGTGTCATAAACACCTGGGCTGACATCATAAACCGTGCTAACCTAGGTATGGAAGTCATGCATGAACGTAACGCTCATAATTTCCCCCTAGACTTGGCTTCTGTTGAAGCTCCTTCTATAAACGGATAACACCCGTATGGTTATCCAGCACAACTGGATGCCAAATCTCTTCCTTCAGAGGGGGAGGTTTGGTGTCCAATGATATGGAGATTCGTGCGGCATAAGGGATGGAAGAAGTGGTAGCAGCTTCTCCCAATTTCATGATTAATTATCAGTTTCCAACCTTGAATTCTGAAAACTATTTGCAACATCCTTCCGTGATTTACTAGATTACGAAGTTTCCCATTTTAATTTGCGGAATGTTTTTAATTTGCGGAATGTTTGTAAACTTCCACCCCAATCTATCGAAGGACGGAAAGGAAAGAGTGCATTCCTCATTTCAAAGATTTTCTATCGTCTTGTCACATAAATACAGTTAATATGGATGTGTATCAACCGAAGGACCTATCTAGCTTGCTTAACGGATAGATCTCGCTCACGTCCGGAGGGAGTCAAATAAATCAGCAGAGGGGGCGGACGTAGCCAAGTGGATCAAGGCAATGGATTGTGGATCCATCACGCGCGGGTTCAATCCCCGTCGTTCGCCCATCCAATTGGGTAATTCGATTCCATCGCTCTGCTTGGAACAGAGAGGAACAGTTAAGGTGGATGGGATATGTGTGGGTCTCTTCGATAATAACAATTTAGAATTCCCGATCTAATTCCAGCTTCGGATACGACTATTCACAGAAATCACTAGACTCGTTCGAAATATGTATTCCATCCCATCTTGAAATTTTCAAGATTATTGGTATAATAAATATGGGAAATAGATAGTATCTACTGCATAGAATTAATATGAAAAAAGAGAATAAGGTAGAAGAGGTGGCAAGAGAAAGAGTAGGAAGTCCAGATTTTTCATCTAAAATTTCGGAGTTAATAGAAGTCATTCTATTAGATCACTTCTTCGAATCATTGAAAAACCAATATCTCAAAGAATTTTTAATTAGTCCATCTTCCAATTATGAACCTTTTATTAGATTATCTGACTTGTGATTTCTAAGTTCACTATTTTCACGCAACCTGCGTAATTCACTAAAAAGAGATGGTGGCGTAACCCTGGAGATGCTGTTGTTGCTAGCAATACCAATATCTATGCATTGCTTGAGTGACAAAAGGTTGATCGAACCAAGTGTTGTATCAACGGGAGTCATTAATGGGGGTGACGGAGTAAGAAGAAAACAAGCGGAAAACCTTGTTGATTTTTCCTGTGACTGCTTTCTACGATTCGAAAGATCTTTCTATGTTGGAAGGAATAGAAAGAGGAGAATACCTGCTTCCCACTACTTAGGTTTGAACGAAGATATTTCTGCAGGTTCGACGAAAAAAGAGAAGCAAGTTCGCTATGATGGGATGATTTCTTTGGTTTCCGTTAGATGGAAGGCGTGCGTAGTGAGAGGTTTCCTCCTTGGCAGAGATATATCCAAGGATGAGACTGAAGAGATTCGAGTATTTTGTAGGGGTAGGCGTTTACAAAATTCAAGTAGGTTTTTCAAATTCTATAACTATACGGTAGTTTGTAGAAACAACCAAAGTGATTTCGACCTGTTACTCTTTTGGGAAAATCGTAACAAGCGAGATCCGGGTCGGTTACAAGCAACACAATTGAGAAACGACTCATTAAGTCCCGTAGTATTAAACTCCCATGACGAGGCGTTACTTGAATCCATAAATTCGGCAGATCACCAGGGGGATAGATCGGGATTTTACTCGGAGCGAGAAGCCTTTTCCAACTTGTCTTCATTTATATCTTGCGATAAAACGACGCCGTTTCGTGGCTGCATATCCGGATTAGATTATGGCAAAAATGGGGAAGAATTTCCCATTCCACACACTTATTCACAAATGAGAAATGGATTAATAAATCGACTCATCGAATTTCTCCCAATAATTGAGAAATCAAATCTGATTTCTGATGGGGCAGTAGTTATTGACATTAGTAGTAGCGTCAAATCTGTGAGAGGATTTCAATTGAAAATAAAGGGCGACATGCCACTTACTCAAATATATGGCAAAAAACTTGGGCTAGTGAGTAGCAGACACCTCAACCTCAATGAGATTTTTCCAAACTATTTTCAAATTTCTTTAGGTATACCTGAAGAAATAAGTAATCGAGGTGAAAATACTACTTTTCCAAACTAATTGAAAGAAAAGGATGACATACATTCAATATATTCTTTAGTTAGATTGTATGGACGAGGTAGAGTCATACCTCTCTACTCAGCATACATATCTCTTTTCTATGACTACTTCTGCGCATTATCTACTGACTATTTCTCCCAAATCAAATATCGGTTGAATGGCTGGGCGGGGATCGGGGGGTACACCGGTGCAACAAGAATTGCAACTGAATAAAGAGTATTGAAATGGAAAGGTAACGCGGAGCGCCTATTGAACGAATATATTCCATTTAAATATTATGAGTATGAAAATGTTCAGTCAAACGCGCATAGATGGCTCGATACGACCGAGGATTCGTCTTCTTTCCCTGTCAGGGAAGTCTTAAACTTGAAGGAATCAATTTGCCGTGTATCAATAATAAGAAACGAATTGCTGAATAATATTGGTGGCAGTCTCGGTAGTAACAATCAACGGAGCAAAAACTATTTTAATCGATTTCTCAATGTCTTATTTCTTTATAAAATGATTGTTGCTGAGATTACTCGCCAGAAAGCTTCGATATATACCATCGATTATTGCATCGAAAAATTGAACGATATAGATCTTGATAAATTGAACAAGATAGATCCCATGAAACTTGATCTTTTATCAAGTTTATTCGATGGTTACATTGATGAACAGATCCTTTTTATCAAAACAATTCTTGAGAGAAAAAAGAGTTTATTCATTGAATCCAAACTGTTAATGAGTGAGAAATTGGTAGGCTCTTTGACCGAGCTGGAACCTGCAGTGAATCCTATTTCTCCCGGGTCGCCCCGTATCGAATCTATCCGAGCAGGATTTTCAAGCGATGCTTTTTCCATTACGGGGAGGCAATTTTGGAATCTGTTTCTGGATGATTTAAACCGTGGGGGAGGTTCAACTAGAGATATGGGTGAGAATATTTCGAGATACATCTCCGATCAGGTTGATAAACTAAACTTTCTAGACGATTCACCTATACGGAACTTCGATGGAAGCAACTTTATCCCGAGAATCAAAAAAGATCTCTTTCTTGGGAGATGCAACGGTAGTTATCTCAACGTCTTAGAAAACTTCTATGTGGGCTCCGAAGATGAAATCATCTCATCCAATATCACCTCATCGATTCATCCCCAACTGTCAGATTCGTTGTCACCCAATCTATCGAAACAAACAGCGGGGGAGGTTGCTGGTCACGCACTCACACCAATTCAATCTATTTTGTCTAATCTGCATGAATCCGCAGCATCAGTAACTCATTCAGATGGACTTTCTAATTCTATTTCGGATCTGAAGAGGTTACTGGCGAGTTTGAACTTATCTCCTCGTGAAACGATAGAATCATCTCTATATCCGTGCAGTAGCAATCGAGTTTATTTGGAGAAGACGTCGATAAACTCCGATTCATCGTCGGATCGGCGACCCCAACCCCGTCTCGAGAATCTAGTATTGGATCGAGTCTATCAGAAGAATTTGTCTATTAAGTATTTCTGGGAACCGGAAGAATTGGAAACATCTTATTGGTCGCTAAGACTCCCATTATGCAGCGATGTAACATCGAGATCTCTAGCAGAATCAATTGGAGAGGAGGTTGCGTACGAAGATATAGACTTTGCGGATCAATCTATCCGGAAGGAGGCTACATTCCACTCTATCAATTTCAATGAATTATTAAAAGATTTGAACAGATATAAGATCTCTTGGATCTTTTGGAGAGACAATATCGGTGAAAAATGGAGCTTATTTAGAGATTACATACCTTGGTTTTTTACCCCCACCTGGTGGAGATACTTCTACGATCTGATTGGAGAGACATATCCAGAAATAGTACTTAAGATAAGTTATGACTCAACTCATAATTTTCCTGGAATTTATAAAAGAGTGGCTGAGGATGTAGTGGATGGCGCGAAAGCCTACTTATTCCAAAGACTGCAAAGCCTAGGATTGAGATTCGACAACGATTCCATCAATACTATAGTATCCGAGATAGGTCTTCTCATTTTCGAAGAAATTCCTGATGAAGCGGAGATTCTACATTCGGGGGGATGGCCAGTATCTCAATTCTCCAATAGGTCTATCTTCTATTACTTCATCTTCTCAGTATTAATTGTTCTTGCATTATTCAAACACCCTTTGTCTGCCGCTTCGGGTTCCAATTCCTTTCATTCATGGAAACGTTTCAATACTATTGAATATTTGACAGACCCGACGCGCGGATCCTATTTGAAAGAGGTAATGCATTCCCCTTCGACAAGCTAAATGTCAACGAGAGATCTACTAATCCATTCTTTGAATAGATTCTTGAATTATCTAAATAATATAATCTTTTTCTTCTTTGTGAAAGATGAACTCAATTCATGGATGTTTCATGAAGAAAGTTCCGATATCCTAGATAGTAAGAAAGAACTACTGACTCAACATTTAGTGACGAATAAGATTCTTTATAGGTATGTGTCGAAATTGAATTCCAATTATGATTTATCGAGCAACGAGATTTCTCATGAACCTTATCCACAAGAAAGATCTAATGTTTTGGCATATTTACGGCAATTCTGGCAAAATGATCTATTGACTCACAAGATCCGTAAGTTGGATCCTGCGGAGAAGTGGACTTTTTCCGCCCTCGAGAGAAATATTCTATTTTCAGTAACAACAAGACGAAGAGGCAGTCTACTAACTATGCCATGTCATGACATACCTATCTCACTCCAATCGGGATTATTACCATCTAAAGGGATTTTGCTAGTGGGACCCATAGAAACTGGCCGATCTTCCATTATTAGAGATGTAGCATTCGATTCCTACTTTCCAGTGGTGAAACTACCACTGAAAACGCTGATATACAACCGATCCTTCTTTAATAATGTACGTGGAAATTTCATCTCGAAAGAAAGCGTACACCGATTAAATCTCGTCTTTGAGATGGCGAAAGAGATGTCTCCCTGTACACTATGGATTCAAGATATTCATGAATTGAATATTCATCGTTCGTATCATAAGCTAGAAGCTGATCCCAAATTCTTACTTTGCCAAATATTGAAAAGTATTGGTGACAGGCGCGGCAATTCCAACATCCGCAAGAATGTTGTTATGGCTACGACTCACGTACCTGCGAGGATAGATCCAGCTCCAGTAGCTCCGAACCGGTTAAACTAATTAATAAATTTTCGAAAATCCAACGGGTATCAACGTCAGAAAGAATTCTCAATCCTATTACGTATCAAAGGTTGCGAAATGGAGGCTAATCCGCCCCTTCCTCTTATTGAAGGTACTGGGTCTGGAACTACGGGTTATAGCAAACGAGATCTACTCTTTCTTGCTAATGAGGCGTTATTAATAGGTACTTCCAGAAGAAGTAAGATTATATGTAACGACGCAATTGAATTAGCTTCGCATAGACAACATTCGGCTGCTAGTGATATGGGCAATGGGATAGAATCCGGTTCTGAATGGGAGATCTTTTCTCACGAGATAGAGGAAGTTACTTCAAAGAATAGTTTGATAGATACTTATCTCACGAATACATATATTGGTCGTAACGCGTTAAAGATGCGATTTTATTATTTGTCTAACTGGTATGTGGAACCTTCAATAACCGAGTCAACATTTCATGAATTCACTCTATTTTCGCATATCCTAGGGATACTAGCTGGATTAGTAGCTCGCGATTCGCTCCAAATGGGTATGAGAAAGAGAGAGAATTTTATTGTTATTGACAAACTCGTAGAGAATGACTTGAACCTAGCTTGTGGTGTACTGGAAAACCTATCGACTAATTTCTCACGTTCAGAAATTTGTAGAGGCGGAAGTCGACGCAGTAGTAGTCTTTCCTTCTACGTTCCTATCGGCAAACCCAAGTATTGTTCAGGTGTAACCTCTACAAGTCGTTCTTCTAAATTGATGAGAAGGGGGGGGGTTAGCCGTCTAACCGACTTCGAACTGCAACAGTCACCCGAGCTAAGAAACTCAAGTCCGACGGAAGTGTCGCGCGAGATCACTTGGTCCCGTAAGGCTTGGCGTCTCCGTTTCCTGCGAAGCGGAGCTTATGAATTGATGAGGGTATCATCTGAACCCAATCATTTGTATAATCTAATTCTCCTTTACCAAAATCGGAATTATATACCCCAACAAGATTTCGAATTCAATAAGATTAAGGGTGACAAAAGTAAATGGTGTGACAAAAGCGGATATCTATTTAGTTTTGAAAAATCTGCGACTAATGTAACAGATAAATTGATTCAAAGATTGGAAAACCGGTTGGATAATATGTTGCTACGCGAGCAATTTCTCGATTTGGGAATATCCGGCGACTCCTCCAATGAATATGAAACACACTGTAATCGATTAGATGAAACGACTCGACTCTTCGGGGGGCGCTTCATCTGGGACCCCATGCTTCTGTTCCAACCAGATCCTAACATTCCTTCCTCGCGTCGCAGCCTGTTGCCGACCAAAAAGCTGGCGCGGAGGCTTTATACCATTTACGGTATGAGAAGGCAGCACCTTAATAAAAGGTCAAATAAAAAGATTAAAGATTTCTTTCTCTATAGTGAAGATAATCCGAAATTGAAACCTGACTCATCTATTAAGCGGTGGAATAATCTACCTTTGGATGATGAAGAGGAGCGAGATTCCGAATACGTCAAAGAAACTTCCTTTATGGATATACATCTGCAATATCCGCAGACATTTAATCCCGCTCGCTTTGATTCCTACGTGGTAGCAGAAGATTTTCCAGAGCGATTTATTCGGTTTAGGCTTCTGGTTCATAGAAACAAATGGATGAGGCGAAACTGTTGCCCAGTTCCGGATTTTATTATCTATAATATGTTGCTTGAAATTTATTTCTATCTATTCAACCCGTTCCGGTTTGGTGGGGCATCACCGGATCGAACTACAAAACAATTTTTTCACGAAAGTTCATAGAACAAATCTTAGATACCCTTCATTCTGTCTGGATCTCTAGCAATAAAATTAGGAGCCAAATCAGTAAAAGGAAGATCTATATTTTACTTCCACTTATAGAAATAATCCGTTGTAGCATCTCAAATAGTTAAGGAACTTAAGGCCATTTCATGAGTCTTTTTGCTTAGAAAGAAGATTGAGAAGAAGCAATAGCTTATTCCATAGGGATTTATTTTGCAAAACCGCTTCTTGACATCACTCTTGGAATAGATCCTTCCCAAAATTGCGGATTTACCCCCCCCAAATGACTTATTGATTCGCTCATTCCAATCATTCAATACGCCGGAATTGAGGGGGGGGGGGTGAGAAAAGAACGCACAAATCATTTTTTCTTCAATTGTTAGGGCTGGAAGTAAGCATGATAGTGAATCATTCATTCACTGGTTGGTGGGTCATGGTTCAACGCGATTTGATTTGGCATATGGGGGAGACGCAACTACCCAACCCAATTAGTAGGAATTATTGACTGACGTAGATTTGGACGAATCTCCCCGGGTAGGATTCGAACCTATGACCAATCGGTTAACAGCCGACTGCTCTACCGCTGAGCTACCGAGGAAAGTCGCAGGGAATTCAGTCTCGTACACACTCAAAGAACTTTGTTCTTTGAACCGCTTCTAAACCTGTAACAGGTTAAGCTTCCCCCGACATGTTGTGAAGTAGACTTTGCGTATACTCCAACCTTCATTATAGTAGGAGGCGGTGGCGATAGCAACCCCATTTGAATGGAGGGGTCCCCCAATCATGGGATAGGAGGGGGGGCAACCGGTCGATTGAGATGAATCCCACAAGCCCCCCCCCACGATCTGTGTCGATCGGTTACTAATTAGTACTTCCTATTCCCCCCCCTCCAGGAAGCGTGGTAGAATAGCCGCGGGATTCTCCTACCTCGTAGCGTAAAAACAAGTAATATTATTGAGGAACAAAAAGGGGAGATATGGAGATGGGGAAGATGAAAAATAGTCGGGAGAAATGAAGATGAATTGGAGCTTCGTGAAACGAAAGTAGCAGTTTACGGCAAGGGCGGAATTGGGAAATCAACAACTAGCTGCAACAAAAAAATAGTTCCAATAATTAACCCAAATATATATTGGGATATTCTTCCACTTTTTGCATGTCGTATACTCTCTCCACCAAATAGATTTGATGCACCAGTTCCGTTGATCAATCCATCAATTATCCATTGATCAAAATGTAAAATTAATTTGCTAATTAAAATTACACTCTGCACGAAATAAATCTTGTAAAAGTAATCAATATAACCTTTACTCATGGACCAATCTCTGACAGAAACTAAAAAAGTATTTACTATTCCTTTCTCCCTTAACTTCTCATCACCTTCCGCGTCAAAAATCTTATCAAATTGTCCATAAACTTTGAAGGAAATCGATAACCCAATAGAAGATAAACTAAGTGAAGGGATTGAACTTATTAATACTTCCGCCAATTTTGAAAAATCTTTACTAACTTCGGGGAAAGACAGGATAGAAATCAACCAATCAAGCAGAAAATTTAGACCATATCCTCTTCGAGTTGAATCAATTCCGATCAATCCACCAAATAGGGTGGGTATCGCCAAAATAATCAGCGGCAATACCATACAAAAATTTGATTCTTGGGGATGTGGCAAATTTTGTTCAGAATAATATTGAATTGTTCCTTCATAAGATCGATCTCTTTTGGAGATAGGCAAAGTCACAAAGTTTGCTACTTCTGCAAATTTTTCTTGTTCTATATCTACTGAAGCTAAATTATTACCGGTTCGTCTAGTAAGTAAGTCCAACCGAGCCCTACCCCACGAATGGATGACATATTCAGGTGGAGAAGAGATATAAGGTTCAATGTAATTTATTTGATTGGCACGAAAATCCCCCTCAGATGTTAGAAGATAGATACGAGACGTATAAGACGCAGTAAGGCCTGCTGTACCAGAAGCTATTAACCCAAGATAGGGAGAGTTTAACCAACTTTCCGTAATAATTTGATCCTTGGACCAGAAACAGGCGAGTGGAGGTATGCCACATAAGGAAAGGGTGCCTGAAAGAGAAGTAGTTCCAGTAATTGGCATACATTTTCGCAAGCCACCCATGAGAAATATATTTTGACTTCTACCGGGGGAGTATCCAACCACTTTTTCCATGGAATGAATAACTGAGCCGGAGCCCAAAAATGACGAAGCTTTTGAATAAGCATGAGTGATGAGGTGAAATAAAGCGGATTGGGAAGCACCGATACCCAAAGCCAGTACCATATATCCTAGCTGGGACATGGTCGAGTAAGCCAGACCCCTTTTTAGATCTTTCTGAGCGAGAGCTGACGCAGCACCTGATAAGGTTGTTACTCCACCTACCCAAGAAATAGTAGACATAGCTGGAGGTAATGTCGAAATAAGCTCGAAAATTCGAGCTAGGAAGAAAATTCCGGCAGCCACCATAGTAGCTGCATGAATAAGAGCCGATATAGGGGTCGGTCCCTCCATAGCGTCTGGTAACCATACGTGAAGTGGAAATTGAGCAGACTTAGCAATCGGACCTAGAAAAAGTAGAAGGGCAATTGTATTAGCAAAAATCGGATTGACGACGCCGCTGCTAGTTAATTCGATAAATCAATCACACAATTCGTAAATATCGAAACTACCAGTTATCCAGTAGATGCCTAATAAACCCAAAAGTAATCCGAAATCCCCTATGCGATTGGTGACAAAAGCTTTTTGACAAGCATTTGCAGCACTCGATCTCGTGAACCAGAAACCTATTAATAAGTAGGAACACATTCCAACTAATTCCCAAAATACATAAATTTGGATCATATTGGGACTGAAAACTAGTCCCAACATTGATGCCGCAAATAGACTTAAATAAGCATAAAATCTTGCATATCCCTAATCGTGACACATATAACTATCGCTGTAAACCATCACTGAGAGACCTACGGTAGTAACTAATATTGACATGACAAGAGTAAGCGGATCGATGAGAAGACCTATTTTCAAACAGAAATCACTTTTTGGAATCCGAGCCCACAAATACTGCTGGATAGAGTGAGTCGTAGTCTGTCTCCAAAATAAGACGAAGGAGACAGACGTGGCAATAACTAATGAAAAGATATTGAAAGCTGCGCACCAGCGTCGCACGCTTCTTGCCGCCTTTGGAAAAAAGAATGAAAAAGATCCAGTTAAAAAAGAGGCTACCAGCGGACACGAAGGGATGATACAAGCAGATTTATTTGAAAGTTCCGCAGCCGTATTAAATCTAAGTTAAATTTGTTATTGTTTCTCACTCTTTTTGATTAAGAGTCGAAGATAAAACTCTGGGAACAATATGAAATAGAATAAATAGAACTAATTAAATTAATTTTTAGTTAAGCAAATAATTTCACCTGTACAAGTTTGAGTTTCGCATAAAGAGGAGGAAACACATATATATATATATATATATATATGTGAAAGGCTTGACAATATTTAAAGATGACCTTGATACTTATTCGAGTCAGATAATTCAAATCTGAATAGGTTTACAAGTCACACTTCTGGTGTTGGAGAGGAAGAAGTCGAAGAAAAGTGGATGGAAAGATAAAATTAGGATGAACAAATATGCAATAATTGACATCGGCGGCAAACAGCTCCTGGTGGAACAAGGAAGATTCTACGATGCTCGGCATCTCGTCCCGATTCGAAACACATTGAAGCCCGATGAAAAAGTAGTAATAAATCGGGTTTTACTTATTCGTCACGGATCTAGCATCAATTTTGGCTATCCGTGGTTACATGGCGCAGCTGTCAGAGGCAGAATTTTACATGGTTGTGTCGACAAGAAACTGGTGATGCGGCGGATTCAGCGTAAGAGGAAAACGTGACAGATTTTTGGATATAGAGCAGATATGATTCGATTCGTCATTGATTCAATTCACTTCGGCGGTAAAAACCTAAACAAATATTAAATAATTCTTTCTATTTTTTCACCAAGTCAATATATACATCCAAAATATTGATGTAGCAGCATCCAACTTAAAAATCTTTTATTTTTTAACCTCCCCACATTCTTGCCCATTCTTATCCAACTCTCTCTCCATTATATCTATTCTATCGATACGTATCAATATAGTTTCAAGTTAGTCGCAAAAGATGATAGATATATGGCAGTACCTAAAAAACGGACTTCCAGCTCGAAAAAGAAAATTCGTAGCCGCGCATGGAAAGCTGGACCTGTAAAAGTAGCATCAGCAGCTTCTTCTTTGGCCCAATCTGTTTTAACCGGCCGTTCAACAAGTTTTTACTATGTAACGGAGGAAGTGACGGGAGAGAAAGACTCCTCAAAAGATTAGGATTACCTCCCTTGTCACTACGTCTCGATGACGTATATATATATACTACATATCTAAGTAGGAGGTGAATGAATAGATGGGAAGTTTCGAGGCGGAGGAGTAAAAATGAGACATTAACCAGTACTAGTACAGCTAAGATTTAACGAAAAACGTACTTTTTAGTATGTACTATCTCAACAAGAATGCAAGGGCTAACTAGACAATTTATTTCTAGTACCGATTTAACAACTTATTACGTAAATAATTTTGATTAATAAATGTTGGACTCAGCGGATGACAAGACAAGGGTTGAAGCTTCGTCCCCTTCCTATAGGGGTTAATAGATAGCTAATTAATAGCTACTACTTCATATTGGCAACTGGAAGGAGAAGAAGAAGTATTAAGATTAATATGACGAAGTAGAAAAGACAGGAGGGGATACTATATCTTCTCAAGGTGTGGGCGAAGACGAAGTAAACGACTCCGGAAGAAAATAAGTTGAAAATATTTTCAATTTTCTTCCTCTTTTTCTTCTGGAGTTTACCTCCTAAGAGGTTTCGGGTAACAAATCTTTCCTATACCTAACTGCATCTCGGCTCATCAATTGATTATTTGTAGAAAAGCCGAACCTGTAATTAGTGCTTCTTCATACATCTCGTGACTTCATTATCACTCGGAATAGCAGGATTCGAACCTGTGACCTCCATCACCCCAAGATGGCGCGCTACCAAACTGCGCCATATTCCGCCACTTCTTCATACATACATATATAGATGTACGGCATCACATACTAGTATTAACATCTGCTTAATAAATTGACTATGGATCTGATGTTGCAGCTGCTTCAATACTTTATTTGTGGGAAAGCTTCTGCCTATCTCGCCGCCTAGTTTATATCTCAGACAAGGAGACGTTGACGTGTCATCCCAAGTTGATATAAGATAGTTATGTATTTAACTATTTTTCCTCCCCCTAGAAGAAGCCGCTATGGTGAAATAGGTAGACACGCTGCTCTTAGGAAGCAGTGCCAGAGCGTCTCGGTTCGAATCCGAGTAGCGGTATTCAAAAATTTCTTATTTTTTATCTCCACATTCCGAGGCGACATCTACAAAAAGAGAAAGACCTATTGGTAGCTACATAAGTAGTTATGTAACAAGTATTTGTAGCTCCCTCTCTATAGGGAGAAACAGATATCTAATATCTGATTCGATTTAATTTTCGAATTAATAAAAATTAAAAACTAGTTTCTAGTTAAGTTGCGGAATCCATAATCTTATACTCCCTAACCTGAGGAGAAGAAAAAAGAATAGAATATTACTTAGATCGTAATTAGCTTCAAGCTCATTGAATTAAGTTTTAGTAACTTACTAGTCTTTTTTTATCACAACGTATATCTCTATGGAACGTGTTTTTATCCATATTTCGTTTTTGATGCTTCTTTCTGCTACTTCGTCAAATCTGACCAATCTATTTCATGAATTTGATAAGTCAAGCAAATTTAGTAATAAGGGTATGACAATTGCTTTCCCCCGTACGACGGAGTTTTCAGTAAACCGATGGTTTCAAACTGGGCATTTACCGGTAAGCAATCTGTACGAGTCGTCAATGTTTCCTTCATGGAGCTTCTCTTTGTTGTACGTAATATTAGAATTTAGAAATCAGAATGGGTTGTCGGGTACAACTGCAGCGCCGGGTGCTATGCTGACTCACGCCTTCGCTACTTCAGGTCTTCCTGAAGATATGCAACAATTCACGCGACTAGTACCTGCTTCGCAGCCTCATTGGTTGATGATGCATGTAACTACAATGCTGCTGAGTTATGCAACCTTGCTATGGGGATCTTTGTTGGCAATATCCTTACCAAGTATTTATTGCAGCGATATAAAAGATTACCGTGTTTTAGACTCAAGACACAATTATCATAATACTTCATCGAAATTGAATACTTTTATCAGAATTAATGTACGGAGTTTTCTTTATCCGCTATTCCCAAATTTGAAAAAGTGTCAATTAATTAATCGATTAGATAGATGGGCTTATCAAATTATAAGTTCGGGGTTCTCTCTATTAACCATTGGTATACTTTCGGGGGCGGTATGGGCTAATGAAGCTTGGGGATCTTATCGGAGTTGGGACCCCAAGGAAACGTGGGCGCCAGTAACTTGGCCAATACACGCTACTTATCTTCACACCAAGATAACGAACAGGTGGGTGGGGGAGAGACCAGCTGCGATAGCATCAATAGGTTTTTTCTTAGTTTGGATTTGTTTCTTGGGAGTCAATTTGTTGGGAATTGGATTACATAGCTACGGATGGATAATATAGAAATAACAAAATTAAGATTTAATGAAACAAATTTGATGAGGCAGAGATATAAATATTTGATTCGCCAAGTTTTTGGTTTCATCAAATAAGCAAGATGAACATGAGTGGGATAATCTAGTTGAGGAGGAAGGGGGGGGGGCAGAAACAAACATTTACTAGATAAGCAGTAAGTAACTGCATCTACTTCTTTGTCTGCTTTTGCTTCTCCACCTAGTTTATTTGGCATTTCTGCCCGCAATTGCAGGCAGGAACCATTCGTGACAAGCATATTTAAGTTAAGTATCACTAATATAACTAGAATCGGCGAGTCTTCGTAGTTAGGTAAAATCAAAATAAGATGCTTTTTTTTATCAAATTCTCTATTTTTTGATATTACAATATTTTTTGATATTACAACCTAAATGCTACCTAGTTCAATCAAATCTTCTCTGTAACTTCATCTGGTAGCCGAATAAGAAAGCAGTATTGAAAGAACTTCACTATTCCGTAAAGGTAGAATTAAATTTGGATATGAACCGATACCTAGTATTGGTAAGAAGAAGCAGGTCGAGGTGAATATTTCCCTTGGACCGAAATCAATTAAATAAGGATTTGATTCATTAGCCAACCTGTAACCGTAAAACATTCGACGTAACATGGGTAACAAATAGATGGAAGCCAATACTGTACCAATTGCCTCCAACACTGTAATTACTGCCTTGAATAAAAATGAGTATTGCTTGGTAGTAACAACTCCTAGAAATACTAATAATTCTGATACGAAGCCGCTCATACCCGGTAATGCAAGAGATGCCAGCGAGAATGTACTAAACATAGTAAATAGTTTAGGCAGTCGAGTTGCTATTCCCCCTAATTCATCAAGGAAGGGAGTACGCGTTCTGTCATAGCAAGTACCTGCGAGAAAGAAGGGTGCTGCGCCAATTAAGCCGTGAGATATCATCTGCAACATGGCTCCGTTAATACCCGCGTCTGTTAGGGACCCAATCCCGATAGCTACAAAACCCATATGAGAAATTGACGAATAGGCTATCCTTCTCTTGAGATTACGCTGACTCATGGAAGCTAGGGAAGCATATACAATTTGAATTGCTCCGAGCAATAGTAACCATGATCGAAGGGAAAGATGCGCATGAATTAGTACCTCCAAATTAATCCGAATCAACCCGTATCCCCCCATTTTCGATAATACTCCAGCTAGTAACATGCATGTGCTATAATGTGCCTCTCCGTGAGTATCTGGCAGCCAACTATGAAGGGGAAATATTGGTAACTTCACTGCATAGGCGATTAAAAAGCCTAAGTAGGGGGCAATTTCTAACGAGATGGGATATGGCTTATCCACTAAAGCTTGAATAGCAAAAGAGGGTACTTCGTTCCCATAAAAACTCATGGTTAAGGCTGCTACCAAAAGGAAGATGGACCCGCCGGCTGTGTATAAAACAAATTTCGTGGCCGAATATGGACGTCTCTTTCCGCCCCATAGGCATAGAAGTAGATAGACTGGAATTAGTTCTAGTTCCCACATGAAGAAAAAAAGCAAGATGTCACGGGAAACAAACAAACCAATTTGACCACTATACGTAACTAGCATCAGAAAATAAAATAGACGTGTATTGCGGGTGATCGGCCAAGCCGCTGAGGTTGCCGAAGTAGTTACAAAACCCGTAAGTAAAATAAGACTCATGGAAAGTCCGTCGAGACCTACTACCCAATGAAAATTGATGGAATTTATCCAGCTAAATATTTCTATTAGCTGGATGGGTTGGGAATAAAATTGGAAGTGGCAATAAAAGATATAAGTAATCATCAAAAATTCTAATATGCAGATACCCGGAGTATACCATCGAATGATTCTGTTTCCATCACGAGGAAGTATTGGAAGCAGCAAACCGGCAAAAATTGGAAAAAGAACGATCGTTGTGAGCCAAGGTACATTACTCATCATGAATAGAAAATAATTAATAAAAAATAATTTTTGATACAGAAAAAACTACGCGGGTCGATTATGACGACTCGTACTCGCACTTCGCAAGTCCTGAAACTTTGAGTACGAGTCAAAATAATCTAACAATTACCTCTTTTGATCCGTCACTAGTAGGCTAACCCCATACTGCGGGTGGTTTCAGCCCCTAGATAGACACGTACGCTCAAAAAATCTGTTGGACAAGCGGATTCGCATCTTTTGCAACCTACGCAATCTTCTGTTCTAGGAGCAGAAGCTATCTGATTTGCTTTGCAGCCATCCCAGGGTATCATCTCTAAGACATCCGTGGGACATGCTCTTACACACTGGGTACAGCCGATACATGTGTCATATATTTTCACTGAATGTGCCATTGAGTCTATTTACTCCTATTAAATTTGCATACCAATTCTTCTTCTTAATAGAAAGGTTGAAATGAGACTTCTTCATATTTGTCCCTTCCTTTTTTATATTTGCTCCCTACGTAGATACTTCTTCTTGGCACTGGATTAACCATTTCTACCTTTTTCTAAATCTCCCCGATCGGATCCCATTTATTTCTTTCTGATATCGGCCTCCTTCTTTTGAAGAAGGAGTTGTTGACTATTTATAAGATACAATGTAAGGTATTAAGCCAACTTAATGAATCGAGATAATCTAGTTGGGCACAAAATCAATTAGATTGGTAAAATCACTTCATCTATTTATCAGTCACCATTTTAACAGATTAAATTGATCGATACGAGTAGATCTCCTATTTCGTTGAAGAGAAAGGGCGATAGATAATCCGGTGGCAGCCTCGGCAGCTGCAGCAGCTATCACGAATATGGCAAATATTTCTCCCTCCGCTTGCTTATCTTTCAGTAAATTTGAAAATAGAATAAAATTTAGATTAACTGCATTAAAAATTAACTCAAGACTCATAAGTGCCCTAACCATATTTCTACTTGTAATTAAGCCAAAAAATCCGACACACAAAAGGTAGGTACCTAAAATTAGTCCATATTCAAACATGATTTATTGAAGTCCAAAAAAAAATTTGATGAGTCAATTTCATCACGAACTTATATCTTATATATAGTAGGAATCTAGGGTTAATCAGAAAGATTAAAAATTTTTGCGAGGTGGTGAAAAAGATGATTTTTTATCAATTGTAATTGTGTCCTCGTCCCGCGCTGAGTTGATTGCTCCCACCGAAGCAACTAGAAGAAGTATTGAAAGAAGCTCAAACGGGACTAAAAATTTACTAAGTAATGTATACCCGAGTTGGTGAACGTCAATCCTGGGTATATCTGTTAAAAGAGTCTCCGATTGATTAACAAAACTGATACCGAACCAACTTGTATTATAAATGGTACCAACCAGTGCCAGAAATAGTACTATGCAAGCTCCTGAGGTGGTGAAGTACCCCACACCCCAAGTATCAGAACCAGATTGAGCCGATTTTTCAGTAACCATTGCAGCAGACGCAATTAATACATTTGTAGCTCCTACATAAACAAGCGGTTGTGCGGCAGCTACGAAATCAGCATTCGATACGAAGTATGATAAAGATATACAAGTAGAAACCAACCCCGAAGAAAAAGCAGAGTAAGCCGCGTCAGCAAATAATATTGTGCCCAAACTTCCTAGTAGAATACCCAATCCTATTAGTGACAAAATAAATTCATGAATTAATTCGGATAGATTCGTTGGACGCAACTACTTAAATGTCTCATGGTATTTCTATTTGTACCTCGTGTTTTCCTTTTTTATCTTAGTTACAAATAACCAAAAAAATCCATTCATTTTTCGGTATATCCAATTAATTTACAGATAATTAATTAGATTTTCGATTTTTTATCCTAAACCTTCTTTTTAATAATTAAAAGATTAATTAAGTTGAAATCACTTGAGTCAAAAAATCCTGAGATATGGAAAGAGGTAGACGACCCAAAGCCGTTTGATCTTGGTTTAGTTCATGACGATCGTAGCTAGAAAGTTCATATTCTTCAGTCATTGACAAGCAATTTGTTGGGCAATATTCGACGCAGTTTCCGCAAAAGATGCAAACTCCGAAATCGATGCTGTAGCTTCTTAACCGTTTTTTCCTAATATCCTTCATAAGAATCCAATCTACAACTGGCAGATTAACCGGACATACTCTGACGCATACTTCGCAAGCAATACATTTATCAAATTCAAAATGGATGCGTCCACGAAATCGTTCAGATGATAAATTTTTTTCATATGGATATTGAACAGTTATAGGTGAACGATTCAAATGGTCTAACGTAATTGCGAAGCCTTGACCTATGTATTTTGCAGCTTCTACGGCTTGTTGTCCATAGCTTCCAGATTCAATTGGTGTAGAAAACATAGAATAAATAACCCCAACCTATTACTTGTCTCTGGTACAAATAAACTTACATGTATGGAGGAGAGAACAAGTCGTATATATGTTTACCTCCCTTTTTAAGAAATTAAAAAGATTTGACTTAAACTGAAGCTGGAGAAGAAAAGGGGGGGGACTAGCTTAGTAGCAGAAGTTGAAACGAAGCTGTCGGTAACAAATTTCCCGAAGCAACAGGCAGAAGAAATTTCCATCCAAGGTTTAGTAATTGATCTATTCTTACTCTAGGTAAAGTCCATCTTGTTAAGATGGAGATAAATATAAATAGATAGCATTTTGTTAATGTGGTGATAATACCCAACCCCGACATCAATACATGAGAAGACTCGTCGCTACAATCTGAAAGGTAGGAATTCTGTCCAAGATTTTCAAGGAAGGGAATTGAGGAATCCCATCCACCCAGATATAAAATTGTTACAAATGGTGAGGAAGCCGACAGATTTGAGTGAGAACCAACATAAGATAGACCAAATTTTATTCCTGAATATTCAGTTTGATAACCTGCAACTAGTTCTTCCTCTGCTTCTGGCAGATCAAATGGCAGCCTCTCACATTCTGCTAGTGACGAGATAAAAAATGCTATGAATCCTATAGGCTGACGCCAAAGATTCCACCCCATAAAACCATATTTAGATTGTGTCTCCACTATATCAACTGTACTCAAGCTACCAGATAAGGGTAGTCGGCGGACCCCCCCTTCTCCCGCCTCTAATTCAAAACCGTACATGAAATCATAGTTTCATACGGCTTCTCATCAATTTTAGAGAAAGGTATTAGCAGCACATATTACTACCTGTAATTAAGATAGAAATTACCAACTTAGATTAATGAGATTCTGTTTGCCGCGACAAAATAGTTGCTTCCGAATCTATCTCAACCTCATAATCTTCTTTGAAGGTTGCGACCTGTTGCGAAACTAAAAATTATCAAGTTCAACATATATCTTTAGGACTTCTAAAAAGAATCAATGGAATTACTTTCAGTTCCAGTTCCACTTGGAACTAGAAGTAGAAGTGATTAGTTCGGCAACGTGTTTGTTGTACCAAGTCTCGAACTAAAACTAAAAAAGCTTGTAATCAAATTTGTGATCACCAAATTTCCTGTGGGGATTACTTCGTTCCAAGTGGTTATCGTCGCAGTGAACAGGACTATACTCGAGACTGAAATAGGTTGGATGTACCACCCAGCTGTCCCTACCAAGACTGAGTCCACCTTATGTAAGTAGGAGAAGCCGGTCAAAATATTCTTTTTAACTACATCAGTATTCAAGTTGCCGCTAGTTGCTACCAGACTAGTTATTACCAAACTAGTTATTACCAGAATTACTTGCCTTCACCTGGCAAATCTCTTGTGCATATTGGTGTTTCTTACCGCTCACTTTTAGCTAATCCTAAGGGGGTCGAAGAATGACTACCTGTTCCCGCGCCAAGTCTGAAGGTATCCTAGACTTGGGGTGAAGTGGCATCTACCACTCGGATATACTTCTACGCCCGTACATGGGGTATGGGCTTTGAACTCGTGACGGCGAAAACGCCGTTTGATCTCACCCAAAAGACTATTTGGTTTATCACCTAACAATAGATACCTTCATACTATCTAGTAGTAGCTAAATATTCCTATTTATTATTTCTGTTGAGCGAGTCACACGTAGGGATGCAGATGATATACACAAAGCCAGGGGGATTTCGTAACTGATAGATTGGGCAGCGGCCCTGAGGCCACCTAAAAAAGAGTATTTGTTATTTGAGGAGTATCCTGCAATAAGAAGACCCAAGGGTGTGACACTTGAAACGGCGACCCAAAAGAAAACACCTGTAGCCAAATCAGATAAAATGATACCTTGGTTAAAAGGTATTACCAAGTAACTTAGTAGGACTGGTATTGCTGCAACGGCTGGTCCAGCGGCAAAAAACCAGGCATCACCCTTAGATGGAATAATGTCTTCCTTTAATAAAAGTTTGATTCCATCTGCTAAGGATTGAATAATTCCCAGTGGACCCGCATATTCAGGTCCAATACGTTGTTGTACACCCGCAGACACTTTCCGCTCAAGCCACACAATAACCGATACTCCTACCGTGACTCCCGTAACTAGAATGAGGGTATAAACTAGAATCCAAATTAATTCGAAAGATTTTGTTGCAACTTCCAACTCATTAAATAATTTAACTAATTGTTTCCCATAAATTTCGATATAAGTTGCCATTTCAGCGGTCAACCTCTCCCATAATGATATCTATACTACCTAGTATTGTCGTGATATCTGCGAGCTTCATTCCTTCTAGTAATTGGGGAAGAATTTGCAAATTTATAAAACCAGGTGGACGAATTTTCCATCTCCAAGGGAAAACGCTGCCATCTCCAACCAAAAAAATTCCCAATTCCCCTTTAGGGGCTTCTACTCTTACGTAATGTTCTTGTTTAGGTAACTTCGAAGTAGGGGAAGACTTCTTCCCGACGAATTGGTAGTTGAAACCACCCCAATCTATTTCTTCCTTTCGTTGGGCAAGACGTCGACCTTCCAAATTTTCATATGGACCTCCTGGAAGAAGTTTCAGCGCCTGCTTGACAATATTTACGGATTCCTTCATTTCGTCAATTCGTACCAAGTAGCGCGCCAGGGAATCTCCCTCCTCTTGCCACTTAATCTGCCAATCTAGATTGTCGTAACACTCGTAGTGATCGAGTTTGCGAAGATCCCATTGAACTCCCGAAGCTCGTAATACAGGTCCAGATAAGCCCCAACTGATAGCTTCTTGTCTACTGATGAAACCTACCCCCATTACGCGTCTTAGAAAGATGGGATTTTTCGTAATTAATCGCTCATATTCATGAATTTTTGGAAGGCAATGATGACAGAAGTCTAAACATTTGTCTACCCACCCGTAAGGTAAATCCGCAGCAACCCCTCCAATTCGGAAGTAGTTGTGCATCATTCGCATGCCGGTAGCAGCTTCAAATAAATCATAAATCATTTCCCTTTCTCGAAATATGTAAAAAAATGGAGTTTGCGCACCAATATCTGCCAGGAATGGTCCAAGCCATAACAAATGCGAAGCTATTCGGCTTAATTCAAGCATAATTACACGTATATAGCTAGCTCTTCCGGGTATTTGAATATTAGCCAGCTTCTCCGGTGCATTGACTGCTACTGCTTCAGCAAACGTAGTGGCTAAATAGTCCCATCTTGTTACGTACGGGAGATATTGCGACGTGGTACGGTTCTCGGCAATTTTTTCCATTCCTCGGTGCAGATACCCCAAAATTGGTTCGCAATCAGCAACATTCTCACCATCTAAGGTGACAACAAGCCGAAGAACACCATGCATAGATGGGTGATGGGGGCCCATGCTTACTGTAACCGGATCTAGTTCTTTAAGATGCATACCTGTAAATCATTTCCTTTCCTTCCAGTAAATATCATGGGATCTAGCTTCGCCAAAATTAAGTTGTGCCAACTATGACACGTTAAAGTGTTAAACTTCTATTTAATAATCAAGGCTTCCTCAAACCCCGAATACCTGAAGTTTTTGCAGCTTTGGCATATAGGAGTGTATTCTCATCAGATAAATAAATTAGAAGACGTTTACGTTTACCAAGTAATTTTCGTAAACCTCTTCGAGATGAGTAGTCTCCGGGATGTGATTCCAAGTGGGAGGTTAGTTTCAAAATCTGATGAGTCAAGTAGTAAATTTGGGAGGCGGTGGATCCAGTATCTTTATTTCCACCGACTAGCTGTGCATCAATAGATTTACATCTGTTCGTAGTAGTAATATTAATAATAATAATTACGATTGCCTGCTCCACCTCAAATTGATTATAAACTATTTAGTCATCAGTCGCAGCAATATTGCCTCGGCCGAAAATGAAGTCTGATTTTTTCATGTGTAGATATAGCACCCCATCGAAGGATGGGTGTGGGCTTCTATATCTCACCCACAAATAGTTACGTCTCCTGCCGCGACTCACGTTAGATATATTGTGTAATTAATTGAAATTACCCATGCAGAGATTATTCCAATTAATTACACATACATTAAAAGCTTCGTGTCCCGCTTAATATCTCCTTCATTTCGTCGATGCCAAATAATAGGATACATTCGAAGTTTAAGCATTGTAAATCGGCTCCCGGTAGTAACGTCGAAGCAGAATCTGCCGGTGCAGGCTAATTCTTCAAGGCGGTGGCTAGGCCACATAAATCGTTTAATCTCTTGAACACCCCCTAGTTCCAAAGACTCATATCCTTCGCTACCTCGGATGCGGTGAATCTTCGAGGTAGAATCGAAGTTGGAGTCGAAATAGTGTGCCCCCAATTTTGGAGACCTCGAAATTAGCAAAGATCGAAGGAATCGGAATTCCCGTCGACGTCGCGCAAGCAAAAGATCTTCAAGATTATAAACATGAGATTGCTTTTTGTTTACTTCCTTGGCAATAAGTGACAATTTTGAAATATAGGTATCGCTGTAGACTCTTTTGTACAGCCTTTTCTCGACTCTACTTCTCAATCTAAACCTGAATTTTACCAGGGGATTAATTATTTTATATAACAAACTTTGGTCATCAAGTAAGATCGATAAACGATGAGCTGAAGGAACGGACAGATCGTAAAAAAGGTCAAAGTTTGTTGTTGCATCAAAATATAGGTCTAATAAATCGGAATCTACATTGGTATTCGCGCAAAGTGTGACGAGGTCGCGGTCATCTTCCAACATTCTTACGATAGCTGCCAGACCTCTCAAATTTTCCAGTTTCACCTCAGATTTCCATTTCCACTGAAATAGATAATCCATATCTTCTCTTTCGTCTAACATTACTTCGTACAGCTCATCAGATACTTTTTGAAATCTACGAGTTACATCTAGTACTATCCCGTATGTAGTATTATCCCTCAAAATAGGATCTATAGACCCCCTTCTCTTATTTTTGAAGGGGCTTCTTGTTTCTGCAAAATCTGTAACTAGCCACGGCATTAAATCAAATTTAGAGTTAAATTTGATTTCCAAATTGGAAGTGCAAAAATTAAGTAATTCATTTATTCCCTTCCGCTTCACTTTAGTAATTCTCGAGATACGACTTTCACAGTAAAACTTCTTTTTTAGAACATCTTGTCGGATAGAAAATTTTTGTACATCTCCACTTCGTACAAAATCAATCAAACTTTGTAGTAGATATCTACGCTTGCGGAGCTTACTGAGATTTCTAACCCGATCCCTAAGGAGGGGCTTTTTGGCATATATAGAATAATTATGTAACTTGCCTCTAAGGACGTAAAATTCTCGTTCATTTGCAAATCTCTCCTCGACCTTAGTGAGTTCGTTCAATAAATTGGAACTAGTTTTCCATCTGGAAGGTGCGACGTCGCGCCAAAGTATTAGCGGCAAGTTATGGTTGGAGAAACAGTCTAACCATTTATTCCAATTATTTGTGTCTAGATCACATAATCTCTTCAAAAATCCCCATTCTTCTATACATTTCAAAACGTGTTCATTGAAAGATTTATTTGCAACTTTGTTAGTTGTTTCACCATTATCAAGTGAAGTGCTTGCGCAATTACTTATCTTATCCGGGCTTGAAATGGTTGACTCGTACTCAACGAGAAGCTCCGAGTAATTTTGCGAACAAGTCGAAGATTGCTCAAACTTGTAAGAGTTTAAATTATTATCCCAGTATCTGCTACTTCTAGTTCCTCCTCCAATACTGCTTCCGTTACCAGTTGAGAGGAAATTTAGTTTCAAGCTTTTTTTCACGCCTAGATCCCAAATACTGTCATAGAGATCAGCTTGAGATAACCATTGACTTTTATCAAATTGTGACAATCTATTTTTGGATCTGCAACAAACTAAATCTCCCTTTTGAGCAGCATCAACAATTTCTACTAATTGTGTGCATAATGTGGCAAGTTCGCTACAGTAACAACGTAAATCTCTGCTAATTTTTAAATACAAAATGGATGCCGCAAAATTGGATTTTTCAATCGCTTCTGCAAGAATTACATGTAACTTCACAGCCACTTTTTTAGAACCTGCTAGTTCTTCCTCATCAATTTTACCAAAATTGATGAGGTTTGTATCTTCCAATCTGTAATTTGAAGTTGATTCATAAGCCTTAGCTGGTTCAGTGTTCGGTTGATCTACGTTCACCCCCGAGTCTGGTGGATTTGGTAATCCGGTTACGTAATTATCCGCGACAAATTTTTTACCAGCTGATTTTTGATTGACTAGTTGTTTGTCAATATTACCAGCCAGTTGTACTTCCCCAACGATAGTAATAGATTTCCCATTTAGTCTGTCAAAATTTGAATTTAAGTCCGCTACTTCCTCTGTATCGTCACCAAGCACCGGCTTTACCTGAGTATTATATGTTGGGACAGATTCAGCTGAGACCCCCCTAGCTTTGGGAAATAGGTTAAACTCTTTTAATAAAATTAAACTTGGTTTGAACAATTTTTCCAACTTGAAATTGGAGTCAAGAAAAAGATAGGTTTGACTAACTGCTAGCGAAACCCCCCCCCTGCAAATTCGAATAAGTTCCTCCCTTACAGGCCTCCGGAATGATGGTTGTTTCTGAATATTTCCAAAAGGTATATCTGTTTGATATCCCAAAGCAGTTAAATAAGTAAATCTAGGCCTTTTTCGTCTCAACTTCTGCTTGTTTTTCGACATCTGACTCCCAATTGATTCAATTTCCAGATATTTATTCTGAAGAGTCAGCATCTTCTTCTTGCCAGCGGAGTGCCAAGGCTTCAGCCGAAAGGGATACGCTATTTTGATCTGTATACCCTCCCTCAACCAGCGCGGGGGAAGTTGATCCTGCGAAAACTCTTCACCATCAAATGTACAATTAATATGAATTTCTTTTTTCCACTTCGTCCAGTCTTTATTCCATTCAGAATTTTGCCGAAGCAAGATACGACCAATAGTTTTAGGAACTATAAGTATAGGTAACTTTACAAACTTGCGAAATCTTGACTGAAAAACCAGCATGTAACCCCTTCCATTATGAATGGGAACTACGTCTGATCTAGCTGCTACAGCTGAACGAGCAAGTCTCGACTGGCTTAAATCTCTTTCCGTCAATGCTGGGGAAGTTAGTTGCTGCACAAACCGGTAATCCGTAACCTTTTTTGAATCAGTAAGCAAATTTTTGGTCTTCGGATCCATTAGACGCTCAACGGGTAGTTGAAGTAAGATCGGTACTTCTATTAATCTGAGGAAAAAAGCCGAACGAACTTTCTCCTGAAGTGCCTTCCATAGCAATGTTTTCCGTCTTCTGGATCGCATAGATCCCTTCAAGAATTTTCGGCGAAAGTCTGATATTCTCGCATATCGTTTCACTAATTTTGCTGATCTGGGTTTTCCCTTTGTAAACGTGAAACCAACATTCCGTAATTTTCTATGACGGATATCACCGTCTGCTCCCGGAAAATCAAATTCAGGATCAAAATAGAGTTCGTTATTACGAGCTAGATTTGCACCTAAATCTTCGACATTGTAGGGTGTGCATACTCCTTCCTCCACAGTTCGAGAGCATTTCCGACCGTTTATTGAAAATCTATTTGCTAGGAAAATTTGATCAAACTTGTAGCAATTTTTCTCTTGCGTCATGTAAGTTAGAAATAACGCTTTATCCTCGGAATCCAAATTTGTTATTTCCTCCCAAGTGACAACAGATCCGGATCGAGATCTTATTCCCCCGAGAATTTTCTGCACGTCATAGTCATATAAAACTCGATTTTTGAACATAAAGTGGAATATACGTCGAGCTCTCACTGGCAAAGTTTCCCACGGAAGAAGATTCATGCTGCCTTGTCTTAATTTCCGACTCTTTCTGGACATCCAATTTTTGATAGAATTCTCCCTAGTTGTGGCGCCACCCCTTGCCCTTCTAATCCTTCTTCTTCTCTCCAAGTCATTCCAATTCCATCTAGCCAAGTCTAACTCATCTCCTGTTAGAAATGTTTGTGGGATTGGAATTCGCATACGTAAATTACTGATGAAGGGGTCGTAAACATAGGGTACTCTTTTTTTATTACCATCTATCAAGCGACTTCTCCCCTCTATTGCTTCTGAAAAGGGAAATCCAATATCTAATAATTGAACTCGATCTATTAATTCTTTTTGAAATATTTTGCCCCTTACTACGTTTTGCAAAATCCAACTTCGATATGAAAATTGGGTCCTCACAGATTTGTAGGGTCTCGCCGTAGATTTCTCCAATTATTTCTCAAAAATCGACGAACTAGGCGACGCCGCAATGCATAACCTCCGTCTTCCATCAGTTATACACCTCTCGAAAAAATACATAGATGTTTTCCCTTTGTAGAAGCTGCTATCATCGAATCGACTATTTCTGATGAATCGACTACTTCGATTTTCTCTGGAAGGATCGGAAAAAGAGGTAGGCCACGGCTTGAAAAGCCACCACAAAAGATCCGAATATTCAGCAATTTCCCAGAAAGACGTTTCCTTATCATGGGGTTCATTCGTGAACTTTATAGTCCAAGAAGGAACTGGAGCTCTACCTAAATAGATCGACGCATTAAATACAAAAATAATACTAAAAGTTGTATAGATGGCACGTTTTACTAGTAGATATAGTAGTGGCGAATCTTTTCTCACACGAATCAAGAGGAACTTGGACAAGTAATTGAACACCATGTGACCAGTTAACCAGCCCAAAAAGCTAGTTATTACAAATATTAGATTGTTGCTGTAACGGAAAAAGAGGAGGTACGCCAATCTACTCAATACAGGATTTGGGAGCAAGACGGGATTCAAAATTTGAAACAAGAAACTATTGAGAAATAAGCTAATTAAGCGTGAATCGCGCAACGAGGTGACGGGACGCAGAATCTGATAATCTGGTAAGTCATTAATTGTTAGACGAAATAGAACCATGTAAGGTATTACCACAATAGTTAGCAGGTGTGGTTTCGATAATAAAATATAGATTGGTGAACAATATATTGTCGAAGTAATTGCTAACTGTGCCAGCATCGAACCACTCAGAGACACAAGACCGCTCAAATTTCCCCCCAAAAGAAAGGCCCTTAGACACAAAATCTGGGAAGGTCCAACGGGTAGTGTCGCTATAAACCCGTAGTATATTCCAAAAAGTATATAAGGACTTATCAACCTCAACCCAGTTAATGACAAACTATTTAATATATTTATATTCGTTGTAGTCTTTTTGATATACGAGTTTATCGTTCCCCCCGTCTCTACTTCTTCACAACTTCGACTGGCCACCCAGATCTTCTGATCGCTCGGTTTTCCCCATCTCCAAATTTAATTTTCCGATTTCCATATGAATACCATATACATTATACGCACAAATGTAAACTAATACAACTGATTCTGGAAGGTCAATTACGAATTTGGAATAAAAATTTTACTTCGTCAAAAAAGTTGGAATTTAATTTCTTAATCGTAGGGAGAGATAGAATTAACAAATTTTTGATTAAGAGCTTTTGGAATTGACTACATAGATATTTCTTCATAATGATTAATTTAATTTTTAAATTTTAGTAATTATTTTATGGCTACTAGCTTTGTTGAACATCTAATGTCTGTCTCGACAAGCTACGGCAGTCTGATACGGAATCGCCTCTACGTCGCAGCGGACGAGTGACTAGTTCAGGAGCATCTCTCGCATTAGCAGATCCATGGATTTGCGCAAATGTAAATTCGACCGACCATTTAGTGTCTATATTTCTAGCCTCCGAAGGATTAGCATGAGCCATTCCAGTAATTGCCAAGTCTGGTTGCAACTCATGCATACGCTGTACCTGACTGTAGTTGTCGGGCTTTTCAACAATGCGAGGCATGGGTCTTTTCATCTTCTTACAAGTCTGCTGCAAGAGCAACAGCTCCGCAGCCTGATATCGTCTATCTATATAAGGAATACCTACTTCGTAAACAACCATTCCGCATCGAATTAAAAACCTTGCTATAGAAATTTCCAGTAGATTATCTCCCATGAAAGAAACAGATTTACCAGTTATTATTTCGAGATAATCAATCAGAATTTTCCATATTTGATTTTCTCTCTCCTCCAAACCATCCGGCTTTACATCAAATACTGAACAAATCTTTTCTATCCAGGCACGTGTTCCATCGGGACCAATAGGAAAGGGTGCTCCGATCAGTTGGCATTTCCTCCGACGCGTCGATGCCGTCGCCGTCCGGCTCAAGAAGGGGTTTACTCCGCAGACGTAGACACCTTCGCCTAAAGCGGGAAGTTCGTTGTATTTCTGCGAGGGTAGCCAACCCGATACAGAAATAGATTGACGTTTCAATTCCAAATTCAATTGGGAAGCTACACTTGAAGGTAGAGATCCAAAGAGCACTAAACTGCATCTATTTAATCCGATCTTTTCGTCGAAAAATTTATTGCTTGGGCTGACGTCAGCTGCAACAAGCTTAGTCACGTCTCCTTTTTGTTGGTTCGTAACACGAGGATGAAATTCTGGACATCGATGTGTCATAGCTGCCAATACGGTATCCTCCCCCTGGGTGGAAGCATAATCCAACCCGTTTGCTCGTGCAACTACAATTGGTATTCCAATTTGTTTCTCCAACTTAGGTGCCATGCCCTCCAAATCCATTTTTATTATCTCTGTGGTGCAGGTGCCAATCCAAATAATCACACTAGGATTTCTATCACTTCTCACTCGTAAGCAAATTCTTTCTAATTCCTTCTGATCGTTTAACTGAGCTGAGATATCTCCCTCTTCTGATTCGGCCATTGCGTAACGAGGTTCTGCAAAAATCATGACTCCAGGGGCATTCTGTAAAAAATAACCGCGAGTTTTTGTACCTACTACTAGAAAGAAGCTATCTTCAATCTTTTGGTACAGCCAAGCTACGCAACTGATGGGGCAGAAAGTGTGATAATTACCAGTTTCGCACTCAGAAGTAGGAATATCGGAAGTTTTCATGAAAGTGTTTCTTTAGAGGGGTATAGATGTATGTAGATGTCTAGATGAAGATGATGTAATCGTTTCAATATTAAATTATTGCAAAATCAAGCGCAGTATCTTGCTGATTTTGTCGAGTTTTCTCTTCTTTTTCCAAATTGGGATTTAAGTAGAAGTCAGATAGTAAGCTAAATAATTCTCTATCTGGAATTTCTCGCGGTACAACCCCCTCTGGTTTAGATAAAGTTTAATCTGCTATATTTGAATAAAAGTCACAAACAAAATTCAAATTTGGTTGGCCTTCAGCCATTTCAAATAAAGTTTTTCCCTTTACCCTAGAAATACGAATATCTTCCACTAGAGGTAATACTTCCAGTACAGCCATCGGGCAGGCTTCCACATATTTATCAATTAAGTCTCTTTCAGACGTTCGGTTTCCCACCAAACCGGCTAGTCGCAAGGGATGAGTATGCGCCTTTTCCCTGACCGATGCGGCGATACGATTTGCTGCAAAAGGAGCGTCGAATCCATTATCAGTTATAATGATACAATAATCTGCGTAATTGAGTGGGGCAGCAAAACCCCCGCAAACTACGTCTCCCAGGACATCAAATAATATAATATCGTATTCATAAAATGCGTTTAATTCTTTTAATGGCTTGACCGTTTCTCCCACGACATATCCTCCACAGCCGGCCCCTGCGGGGGGCCCGCCTGCCTCGACGCAATCTACCCCGCCATAACCTTCATGAATTACATCTTCCGGCCACACATCTTCATAATGATAATCTTTTGATTGTAACGTATCTACAATTGTAGGTATCAAGAATCCCGTAAGAGTGAAAGTACTATCATGTTTGGGATCACACCCAATTTGTAGTACCCGCTTTCCCCGCCTAGCTGAAGCTATTGATATGTTGCAGCTAGTTGTTGATTTCCCAATTCCGCCCTTGCCGTAAACTGCTACTTTCGTTTCACGAAGCTCCAATTCATCTTCATTTCTCCCGACTATTTTTCATCTTCCCCATCTCCATATCTCCCCTTTTTGTTCCTCAATAATATTACTTGTTTTTACGCTACGAGGTAGGAGAATCCCGCGGCTATTCTACCACGCTTCCTGGAGGGGGGGGAATAGGAAGTACTAATTAGTAACCGATCGACACAGATCGTGGGGGGGGGCTTGTGGGATTCATCTCAATCGACCGGTTGCCCCCCCTCCTATCCCATGATTGGGGGACCCCTCCATTCAAATGGGGTTGCTATCGCCACCGCCTCCTACTATAATGAAGGTTGGAGTATACGCAAAGTCTACTTCACAACATGTCGGGGGAAGCTTAACCTGTTACAGGTTTAGAAGCGGTTCAAAGAACAAAGTTCTTTGAGTGTGTACGAGACTGAATTCCCTGCGACTTTCCTCGGTAGCTCAGCGGTAGAGCAGTCGGCTGTTAACCGATTGGTCATAGGTTCGAATCCTACCCGGGGAGATTCGTCCAAATCTACGTCAGTCAATAATTCCTACTAATTGGGTTGGGTAGTTGCGTCTCCCCCATATGCCAAATCAAATCGCGTTGAACCATGACCCACCAACCAGTGAATGAATGATTCACTATCATGCTTACTTCCAGCCCTAACAATTGAAGAAAAAATGATTTGTGCGTTCTTTTCTCACCCCCCCCCCCTCAATTCCGGCGTATTGAATGATTGGAATGAGCGAATCAATAAGTCATTTGGGGGGGGTAAATCCGCAATTTTGGGAAGGATCTATTCCAAGAGTGATGTCAAGAAGCGGTTTTGCAAAATAAATCCCTATGGAATAAGCTATTGCTTCTTCTCAATCTTCTTTCTAAGCAAAAAGACTCATGAAATGGCCTTAAGTTCCTTAACTATTTGAGATGCTACAACGGATTATTTCTATAAGTGGAAGTAAAATATAGATCTTCCTTTTACTGATTTGGCTCCTAATTTTATTGCTAGAGATCCAGACAGAATGAAGGGTATCTAAGATTTGTTCTATGAACTTTCGTGAAAAAATTGTTTTGTAGTTCGATCCGGTGATGCCCCACCAAACCGGAACGGGTTGAATAGATAGAAATAAATTTCAAGCAACATATTATAGATAATAAAATCCGGAACTGGGCAACAGTTTCGCCTCATCCATTTGTTTCTATGAACCAGAAGCCTAAACCGAATAAATCGCTCTGGAAAATCTTCTGCTACCACGTAGGAATCAAAGCGAGCGGGATTAAATGTCTGCGGATATTGCAGATGTATATCCATAAAGGAAGTTTCTTTGACGTATTCGGAATCTCGCTCCTCTTCATCATCCAAAGGTAGATTATTCCACCGCTTAATAGATGAGTCAGGTTTCAATTTCGGATTATCTTCACTATAGAGAAAGAAATCTTTAATCTTTTTATTTGACCTTTTATTAAGGTGCTGCCTTCTCATACCGTAAATGGTATAAAGCCTCCGCGCCAGCTTTTTGGTCGGCAACAGGCTGCGACGCGAGGAAGGAATGTTAGGATCTGGTTGGAACAGAAGCATGGGGTCCCAGATGAAGCGCCCCCCGAAGAGTCGAGTCGTTTCATCTAATCGATTACAGTGTGTTTCATATTCATTGGAGGAGTCGCCGGATATTCCCAAATCGAGAAATTGCTCGCGTAGCAACATATTATCCAACCGGTTTTCCAATCTTTGAATCAATTTATCTGTTACATTAGTCGCAGATTTTTCAAAACTAAATAGATATCCGCTTTTGTCACACCATTTACTTTTGTCACCCTTAATCTTATTGAATTCGAAATCTTGTTGGGGTATATAATTCCGATTTTGGTAAAGGAGAATTAGATTATACAAATGATTGGGTTCAGATGATACCCTCATCAATTCATAAGCTCCGCTTCGCAGGAAACGGAGACGCCAAGCCTTACGGGACCAAGTGATCTCGCGCGACACTTCCGTCGGACTTGAGTTTCTTAGCTCGGGTGACTGTTGCAGTTCGAAGTCGGTTAGACGGCTAACCCCCCCCCTTCTCATCAATTTAGAAGAACGACTTGTAGAGGTTACACCTGAACAATACTTGGGTTTGCCGATAGGAACGTAGAAGGAAAGACTACTACTGCGTCGACTTCCGCCTCTACAAATTTCTGAACGTGAGAAATTAGTCGATAGGTTTTCCAGTACACCACAAGCTAGGTTCAAGTCATTCTCTACGAGTTTGTCAATAACAATAAAATTCTCTCTCTTTCTCATACCCATTTGGAGCGAATCGCGAGCTACTAATCCAGCTAGTATCCCTAGGATATGCGAAAATAGAGTGAATTCATGAAATGTTGACTCGGTTATTGAAGGTTCCACATACCAGTTAGACAAATAATAAAATCGCATCTTTAACGCGTTACGACCAATATATGTATTCGTGAGATAAGTATCTATCAAACTATTCTTTGAAGTAACTTCCTCTATCTCGTGAGAAAAGATCTCCCATTCAGAACCGGATTCTATCCCATTGCCCATATCACTAGCAGCCGAATGTTGTCTATGCGAAGCTAATTCAATTGCGTCGTTACATATAATCTTACTTCTTCTGGAAGTACCTATTAATAACGCCTCATTAGCAAGAAAGAGTAGATCTCGTTTGCTATAACCCGTAGTTCCAGACCCAGTACCTTCAATAAGAGGAAGGGGCGGATTAGCCTCCATTTCGCAACCTTTGATACGTAATAGGATTGAGAATTCTTTCTGACGTTGATACCCGTTGGATTTTCGAAAATTTATTAATTAGTTTAACCGGTTCGGAGCTACTGGAGCTGGATCTATCCTCGCAGGTACGTGAGTCGTAGCCATAACAACATTCTTGCGGATGTTGGAATTGCCGCGCCTGTCACCAATACTTTTCAATATTTGGCAAAGTAAGAATTTGGGATCAGCTTCTAGCTTATGATACGAACGATGAATATTCAATTCATGAATATCTTGAATCCATAGTGTACAGGGAGACATCTCTTTCGCCATCTCAAAGACGAGATTTAATCGGTGTACGCTTTCTTTCGAGATGAAATTTCCACGTACATTATTAAAGAAGGATCGGTTGTATATCAGCGTTTTCAGTGGTAGTTTCACCACTGGAAAGTAGGAATCGAATGCTACATCTCTAATAATGGAAGATCGGCCAGTTTCTATGGGTCCCACTAGCAAAATCCCTTTAGATGGTAATAATCCCGATTGGAGTGAGATAGGTATGTCATGACATGGCATAGTTAGTAGACTGCCTCTTCGTCTTGTTGTTACTGAAAATAGAATATTTCTCTCGAGGGCGGAAAAAGTCCACTTCTCCGCAGGATCCAACTTACGGATCTTGTGAGTCAATAGATCATTTTGCCAGAATTGCCGTAAATATGCCAAAACATTAGATCTTTCTTGTGGATAAGGTTCATGAGAAATCTCGTTGCTCGATAAATCATAATTGGAATTCAATTTCGACACATACCTATAAAGAATCTTATTCGTCACTAAATGTTGAGTCAGTAGTTCTTTCTTACTATCTAGGATATCGGAACTTTCTTCATGAAACATCCATGAATTGAGTTCATCTTTCACAAAGAAGAAAAAGATTATATTATTTAGATAATTCAAGAATCTATTCAAAGAATGGATTAGTAGATCTCTCGTTGACATTTAGCTTGTCGAAGGGGAATGCATTACCTCTTTCAAATAGGATCCGCGCGTCGGGTCTGTCAAATATTCAATAGTATTGAAACGTTTCCATGAATGAAAGGAATTGGAACCCGAAGCGGCAGACAAAGGGTGTTTGAATAATGCAAGAACAATTAATACTGAGAAGATGAAGTAATAGAAGATAGACCTATTGGAGAATTGAGATACTGGCCATCCCCCCGAATGTAGAATCTCCGCTTCATCAGGAATTTCTTCGAAAATGAGAAGACCTATCTCGGATACTATAGTATTGATGGAATCGTTGTCGAATCTCAATCCTAGGCTTTGCAGTCTTTGGAATAAGTAGGCTTTCGCGCCATCCACTACATCCTCAGCCACTCTTTTATAAATTCCAGGAAAATTATGAGTTGAGTCATAACTTATCTTAAGTACTATTTCTGGATATGTCTCTCCAATCAGATCGTAGAAGTATCTCCACCAGGTGGGGGTAAAAAACCAAGGTATGTAATCTCTAAATAAGCTCCATTTTTCACCGATATTGTCTCTCCAAAAGATCCAAGAGATCTTATATCTGTTCAAATCTTTTAATAATTCATTGAAATTGATAGAGTGGAATGTAGCCTCCTTCCGGATAGATTGATCCGCAAAGTCTATATCTTCGTACGCAACCTCCTCTCCAATTGATTCTGCTAGAGATCTCGATGTTACATCGCTGCATAATGGGAGTCTTAGCGACCAATAAGATGTTTCCAATTCTTCCGGTTCCCAGAAATACTTAATAGACAAATTCTTCTGATAGACTCGATCCAATACTAGATTCTCGAGACGGGGTTGGGGTCGCCGATCCGACGATGAATCGGAGTTTATCGACGTCTTCTCCAAATAAACTCGATTGCTACTGCACGGATATAGAGATGATTCTATCGTTTCACGAGGAGATAAGTTCAAACTCGCCAGTAACCTCTTCAGATCCGAAATAGAATTAGAAAGTCCATCTGAATGAGTTACTGATGCTGCGGATTCATGCAGATTAGACAAAATAGATTGAATTGGTGTGAGTGCGTGACCAGCAACCTCCCCCGCTGTTTGTTTCGATAGATTGGGTGACAACGAATCTGACAGTTGGGGATGAATCGATGAGGTGATATTGGATGAGATGATTTCATCTTCGGAGCCCACATAGAAGTTTTCTAAGACGTTGAGATAACTACCGTTGCATCTCCCAAGAAAGAGATCTTTTTTGATTCTCGGGATAAAGTTGCTTCCATCGAAGTTCCGTATAGGTGAATCGTCTAGAAAGTTTAGTTTATCAACCTGATCGGAGATGTATCTCGAAATATTCTCACCCATATCTCTAGTTGAACCTCCCCCACGGTTTAAATCATCCAGAAACAGATTCCAAAATTGCCTCCCCGTAATGGAAAAAGCATCGCTTGAAAATCCTGCTCGGATAGATTCGATACGGGGCGACCCGGGAGAAATAGGATTCACTGCAGGTTCCAGCTCGGTCAAAGAGCCTACCAATTTCTCACTCATTAACAGTTTGGATTCAATGAATAAACTCTTTTTTCTCTCAAGAATTGTTTTGATAAAAAGGATCTGTTCATCAATGTAACCATCGAATAAACTTGATAAAAGATCAAGTTTCATGGGATCTATCTTGTTCAATTTATCAAGATCTATATCGTTCAATTTTTCGATGCAATAATCGATGGTATATATCGAAGCTTTCTGGCGAGTAATCTCAGCAACAATCATTTTATAAAGAAATAAGACATTGAGAAATCGATTAAAATAGTTTTTGCTCCGTTGATTGTTACTACCGAGACTGCCACCAATATTATTCAGCAATTCGTTTCTTATTATTGATACACGGCAAATTGATTCCTTCAAGTTTAAGACTTCCCTGACAGGGAAAGAAGACGAATCCTCGGTCGTATCGAGCCATCTATGCGCGTTTGACTGAACATTTTCATACTCATAATATTTAAATGGAATATATTCGTTCAATAGGCGCTCCGCGTTACCTTTCCATTTCAATACTCTTTATTCAGTTGCAATTCTTGTTGCACCGGTGTACCCCCCGATCCCCGCCCAGCCATTCAACCGATATTTGATTTGGGAGAAATAGTCAGTAGATAATGCGCAGAAGTAGTCATAGAAAAGAGATATGTATGCTGAGTAGAGAGGTATGACTCTACCTCGTCCATACAATCTAACTAAAGAATATATTGAATGTATGTCATCCTTTTCTTTCAATTAGTTTGGAAAAGTAGTATTTTCACCTCGATTACTTATTTCTTCAGGTATACCTAAAGAAATTTGAAAATAGTTTGGAAAAATCTCATTGAGGTTGAGGTGTCTGCTACTCACTAGCCCAAGTTTTTTGCCATATATTTGAGTAAGTGGCATGTCGCCCTTTATTTTCAATTGAAATCCTCTCACAGATTTGACGCTACTACTAATGTCAATAACTACTGCCCCATCAGAAATCAGATTTGATTTCTCAATTATTGGGAGAAATTCGATGAGTCGATTTATTAATCCATTTCTCATTTGTGAATAAGTGTGTGGAATGGGAAATTCTTCCCCATTTTTGCCATAATCTAATCCGGATATGCAGCCACGAAACGGCGTCGTTTTATCGCAAGATATAAATGAAGACAAGTTGGAAAAGGCTTCTCGCTCCGAGTAAAATCCCGATCTATCCCCCTGGTGATCTGCCGAATTTATGGATTCAAGTAACGCCTCGTCATGGGAGTTTAATACTACGGGACTTAATGAGTCGTTTCTCAATTGTGTTGCTTGTAACCGACCCGGATCTCGCTTGTTACGATTTTCCCAAAAGAGTAACAGGTCGAAATCACTTTGGTTGTTTCTACAAACTACCGTATAGTTATAGAATTTGAAAAACCTACTTGAATTTTGTAAACGCCTACCCCTACAAAATACTCGAATCTCTTCAGTCTCATCCTTGGATATATCTCTGCCAAGGAGGAAACCTCTCACTACGCACGCCTTCCATCTAACGGAAACCAAAGAAATCATCCCATCATAGCGAACTTGCTTCTCTTTTTTCGTCGAACCTGCAGAAATATCTTCGTTCAAACCTAAGTAGTGGGAAGCAGGTATTCTCCTCTTTCTATTCCTTCCAACATAGAAAGATCTTTCGAATCGTAGAAAGCAGTCACAGGAAAAATCAACAAGGTTTTCCGCTTGTTTTCTTCTTACTCCGTCACCCCCATTAATGACTCCCGTTGATACAACACTTGGTTCGATCAACCTTTTGTCACTCAAGCAATGCATAGATATTGGTATTGCTAGCAACAACAGCATCTCCAGGGTTACGCCACCATCTCTTTTTAGTGAATTACGCAGGTTGCGTGAAAATAGTGAACTTAGAAATCACAAGTCAGATAATCTAATAAAAGGTTCATAATTGGAAGATGGACTAATTAAAAATTCTTTGAGATATTGGTTTTTCAATGATTCGAAGAAGTGATCTAATAGAATGACTTCTATTAACTCCGAAATTTTAGATGAAAAATCTGGACTTCCTACTCTTTCTCTTGCCACCTCTTCTACCTTATTCTCTTTTTTCATATTAATTCTATGCAGTAGATACTATCTATTTCCCATATTTATTATACCAATAATCTTGAAAATTTCAAGATGGGATGGAATACATATTTCGAACGAGTCTAGTGATTTCTGTGAATAGTCGTATCCGAAGCTGGAATTAGATCGGGAATTCTAAATTGTTATTATCGAAGAGACCCACACATATCCCATCCACCTTAACTGTTCCTCTCTGTTCCAAGCAGAGCGATGGAATCGAATTACCCAATTGGATGGGCGAACGACGGGGATTGAACCCGCGCGTGATGGATCCACAATCCATTGCCTTGATCCACTTGGCTACGTCCGCCCCCTCTGCTGATTTATTTGACTCCCTCCGGACGTGAGCGAGATCTATCCGTTAAGCAAGCTAGATAGGTCCTTCGGTTGATACACATCCATATTAACTGTATTTATGTGACAAGACGATAGAAAATCTTTGAAATGAGGAATGCACTCTTTCCTTTCCGTCCTTCGATAGATTGGGGTGGAAGTTTACAAACATTCCGCAAATTAAAAACATTCCGCAAATTAAAATGGGAAACTTCGTAATCTAGTAAATCACGGAAGGATGTTGCAAATAGTTTTCAGAATTCAAGGTTGGAAACTGATAATTAATCATGAAATTGGGAGAAGCTGCTACCACTTCTTCCATCCCTTATGCCGCACGAATCTCCATATCATTGGACACCAAACCTCCCCCTCTGAAGGAAGAGATTTGGCATCCAGTTGTGCTGGATAACCATACGGGTGTTATCCGTTTATAGAAGGAGCTTCAACAGAAGCCAAGTCTAGGGGGAAATTATGAGCGTTACGTTCATGCATGACTTCCATACCTAGGTTAGCACGGTTTATGATGTCAGCCCAGGTGTTTATGACACGACCTTGGCTGTCAACCACGGATTGGTTGAAGTTAAAACCATTCAAGTTGAATGCCATAGTGCTAATGCCTAAAGCGGTGAACCAAATACCTACTACAGGCCAAGCAGCTAAAAAGAAGTGCAGAGAACGAGAATTGTTGAAGCTAGCATATTGGAAGATCAAACGACCAAAGTAGCCGTGAGCAGCTACGATGTTGTAGGTTTCTTCCTCTTGACCGAACTTGTAACCTGCATTAGCAGACTCATTCTCAGTTGTCTCTCTGATCAAACTAGAAGTTACCAAAGAACCATGCATAGCACTGAATAGAGAGCCGCCGAATACGCCAGCTACACCCAACATGTGGAAGGGATGCATAAGAATATTGTGCTCAGCCTGGAAGACGATCATGAAGTTGAAAGTACCAGAAATGCCTAGAGGCATACCGTCAGAGAAACTTCCTTGACCAATTGGGTAGATCAAGAAGACGGCGGCAGCAGCTGCGACAGGAGCCGAGTACGCAACAGCGATCCAAGGACGCATACCTAGACGGAAGCTAAGTTCCCATTCGCGACCCATGTAGCAAGCTACACCAAGTAGGAAGTGAAGAACGATAAGTTCGTAAGGACCACCATTGTAAAGCCATTCATCGACGGAAGCTGCTTCCCAGATTGGGTAGAAATGTAACCCAATAGCTGCAGAAGTAGGGATTATAGCACCAGAGATAATGTTGTTACCGTATAACAAAGAACCAGAAACGGGTTCGCGAATACCGTCAATATCTACAGGAGGAGCTGCGACGAAAGCAATGATGAATACAGAGGTTGCGGTTAGCAGGGTGGGAATCATTAAGACACCGAACCATCCGATATAAAGACGGTTTTCGGTGCTGGTGATCCAGTCGCAGAAGCGACCCCATAGGCTTGCGCTTTCGCGTCGTTCTAAAGTTGCGGTCATGGTAATTTTCGGTTTTCAAGAGATAATTAGTGATTCCCCAGGCTAGTAAGCTTGTTATTCTAGAATATATCACAAAAACTTATCTGTGTCAACCAAAATTGATTGAGTCTCCATAATTCCCGGATATGGGGGCTTCTTCTCGATATCTCAAACAATTTTTACTCCACATGATGCGCGTCCCAATCAAATTCAGTCTCTGAGAAACTGGTCATGTGTCAAGCCTTTTTGCGAGGCACTCCGCAACTCTGCATCGGAACCCCCCCCCCCCCCCCCCCCCCCCGCCACCCTATTGGGAAGGGTCTAACAATTAACAACCTAAATAAGAAGTAGTTGCCAATCCCCACTTGTGGCTTAGACAGCCGTTATTCGTCGTTCACCCCTCACTCAACCATTTCTTCCTTCGTAGTGTCTTCTGATTCCCAGATAGTTTGTGCCCCGGTTCCAACCCACAACGAATATATTGTGGGTTGGAACGAATCCGAAACTAACGGAAATGGGCAAAAGCTTTGTTGGCTTCCGCAACTTTATGAGTCTCCTCTTTCTTCCGTATGGCACTACCGGAATTTCTGGCAGCATCCATTGATTCATCACTCGATCTTAAAGCCATACTTCGACCTGAGCGTCTTCGACACGCGACTAATGACCACCGGATAGCCGAAGCTTTTCCCTCTGCCGGTACTACTTCAACGGGAACTCGATAAGTTGATCCACCTACACGTTTGGTTTCTGTCACTACGTCGGGAGTTACCCCGCGCACCGCCTGTCGCAGAACAGACAGTGGGTTCCTATTTGTCTTTTACCTAATCCGCTTCATAGCCTGATAAAAGATATGATAAGCCAGCGATTTCTTGCCGTTTTTCAGGATACGATCGACTAGCATATTTACCAATCGATTACGATAAATTGGATCTGATTCGATATTTCTATTTCTGTTCACTGCACCGCTCCGATGTAACACGAGTTTACAAATCTAAATATGTCAGATTTCAATCAATTCTTTTATTTCAATGGTATCTTAGGCTACTATTTTGGCTTCTTCACTCCATATTGTAGGGTGGATCCACCAGTTAGTCGGGGATCTCCCTCCAAACTGCACGTGCGACTTTCATCGAATACAGCTTTCCACATGACTGAATGGAAACTAAACTATTCAAATGATGTTGAACCATTCTTTTTAAGATGCAAATCATATTTACTCATTGCATATTGAGTATCCGTTTTCCCCCATTCCACGGATAAGAATGAAAAATCGAGGTGTAGATATAGAAGAGGAAAATCTTGCAATTCAGTTATCTTACTAGGAATGTCCGTAGGTCTCTCAATCCAATCGGTAAATGTGCATAAAGGCTTCACTGAATCTCCGTGGTCGTAATCTAAACCTGTTCCAGGAGGAAAAGACATCCCAAGATTTTCGGGAGTCCGGGTAAAACTCAACTTACTGGAATAGAACACCTTAGACACCAAGTTGTTTCACACAAATAGATAGGTAGTAATTAATCTCTATCAATCTCTGTAGTAGCAGGCTTCAGTCCCCCTGCAATGCTGGGTCAGCTACACATTGAACATATCAGAACAACTGATACGGAATCGTCGCAATGATACAAGTTGTGACAATGTTTTGCAACGCACTAGAACGCCCTTTTTTACGATCCTTCACCCCTACAGCATCTAAAGTTCCTCTAACAATGTGATACCTAACACCGGGTAGGTCTTTGACCCTTCCGCCTCTCACGGGGACCACCGAATGTTCCTGCAAATTATGGCCAATACCTGGTATATAAGCCGTTACCTCAAACTTGGAGGTTAATCGAACTCTCGCGACTTTACGTAGGGCAGAGTTGGGTTTTTTTGGTGTAGTCGTGGAATAGTCGACAGCTTCAACGTCACTATACGGAACCGTACGTGAGATTTCCACCTCATACGGCTCCTCGTCATTCAATTACTCCTGAGATGATAGAAGAAGTCCAAAATTCCTCCCAATTGTTTTCAACTACAAATACAAAATAGAAAGAGATTGAAATCCTTTTCAATCTCTTTTTAAGGCTTCGGCTTCGCGCCCCACTCATTTACCGGATCTCGTCATTATTAATAAGTGACGCAGATAAAGAGATGGAAGGTGTATTAAATCCATGGGTAGATTTGATTTGTTAACGAGTTCCCTATTTTCGTGCAAGTAATATGATGCGGATTGAGTATGAAGGAGATTGACGAGTCGGTATCAGCTTATCCGCATCATTAATCACTTTTTGATAAGGAATCCATTTTGAAATGGAGACAGTTTCGATATCTCACTCTCGTTCTTTATTTCGTTTCGACGAGGCTACCTGAAGAGGATCCGGCAACCTGACGCCGACGAACTACCCTAATTAAGTAGGTGAGCTAAAATATGGAGTAGGTAGAATCCGACCACTACCTGAAGTTTGCCGGCGACGACGACGCCGAAGTAACGACGAGGAAGAAAAACCAAGCATACATACAAAAAAGGTGGAAATAAGTGAAGGTTAATGGGTTATTTGTTTAGCCGATTGCGGCTTAGTCAGCCTGTTCTGTCGCGAGCAACCGGTCAAGCCCCACTGCATCCTACTACTCCTCCTCCGCGAACCAAATCAGAAGTCTAGGTTCCGCAGGGAATAAATTGTACCACAAGAGCTAGGGGAGGTCAAGCCGTTTCTGTCACCAGATTGTTACTAGCAATCTCATATCTCGAGGATTAGGAGTAAGAGAGGCCGGAAGTCTAGCAGAGCAGGAGTTAGCACCGGCAGGGGTGAGGTGCTGGTATATTAAGTATAGTTACAAGGTTACGAAATGTTCATTAGAGGTGGAGGCAGCCTCGACTCCCTCGCAACATTCTTCGAAAACTATTTTAGATTGAATAAAACTATTTTAGATTGAATTTG